AACCCTCAATCCTCTTTTCGAGATTCATCGATATTGAATCAATCGAACGCACTTCTAACACCTGTTCCACTTTTGGAAGACCTTGCGTTATATCACCAGATCTTGATTTTTCATATATAAATGTAACTAATGTATCTCCTTCGTAAAGGATTTCCCCATAATGTCCATGAACAGTTGCTCCTGGAGTAGCCAAATAAGGCTTAGCTGATCGTATTACCACAGAGTCAACTTGAATAATTAGAACTTGACCTGATTTTAAATGCGGTCCTTTTTTGGCTATACATAAATTTTCACAAAGAAACTGCCCAAGATTAACGATTGTATATGTCTCTTCACAATAATTGTAATGGAGAAAATACCAATTCAAATTGAATGGATTTAAAATGATGTTACTACATGAATAGGGATTATAAATTTTACCATTTTCATCCAGTAAATAATATTGAAGTATTTGAAAAATATTTTTGAAATTGTCCAGTTGCAAATAGTTAGTTACCAAGATCTGATTATGGGTTATTAAATAGGAAAATAAATCGAAATGATAAATTGGAAAGCCTGTTCCTAAGGGGCCTAAAGAATTCCTAATTGGAATTAGGGGGTCCTTTTTGATTATCACATGGGGAGATTTTACATCGTTTAATGGGCCTATTCGAGAACAATTGGATGATGACAAAATTATCAAAGATTGAGATTCCTTATTTCGATTCAACAATGTATGAATAGTTCCTTGATTTGGATTAAGGGATTCTTGAATCCTTGCTTTTTTATAGGAAGAAAACGGATTGAAATTAGCGCGATCTGATCCATTCTCAGAAATCAATCCTGAACCTGGCAGATCGTTCCTTTTTCCTGTATATGAAATAGGTGACTTCGCTAAGTCGATTCTTAGAAAATCTCTAATCAAACCATTTGTCCTTATTTCAACAAAGGAAGCACAGGCCTTTTCGATCTTTTTGTCTTGGTCCCAATTCAACATTAAACAAGTCCGAACTAATTGAATACTTGTGTCCCAAATTTCCAGAATTGGGTCGTAATAAAGGATATAATTGACAACCCGAAGTTGTAGATTATCACTTTCCTGCAAGAGATCCGCCGGGAAAAGTCTTCCTAAATTTATACCATCCGTTTTTTTATATGGGACTACAGGTTGAACCAAAACAAAATACTTTTTTTCATACCTGGAAAGTTTCATTCGTTGGATATAGAGCCAATTTTTCAATTTTTTGTATTCTTTGGAATTTTGTTTTCCCCCTCCTGGTGGTATCAATCGGAATGCCTTATTTGTCTTTCCAGGAAAATGGATATCTCCAGAAAATATTATCAGTTTAATTTTTTCTGCTTTTTTCTTCACGCGGACCAATCCGCCTACTCGACTTCTTCTATTTAAAGTGATTTGTGTATCTACCCCAATAATACTATTGTGCCGTACCATTATGGAAGAAGATTCGTCTAAAATGTGGACTTCCGCGGGAATAAAAAAAAATGGATTTACTTCCTTTTGGTATTTTGGCCAAAATACCTTGACTCCTCGATACTCAATCAAATCCTCTTCGTTGACGATTGAATTCAGTTCTCTAGTCTCATATTTAGTAAGTCCCGAGCTCTTTCTTATATATCGAGGATCATCGAAATAAGCAAGAATACTATTTCTACGGAGAATACCATTTCTGGGGATTTCAATTGCTATACCTGAAGAAGGTATTAGTTGGTTCTCGCCTTCTTGAATCGAGTCGAGTGGGATGATGACTCTATTTCTTCTCCTCTTTGCCAATAAATCAGAATTTCCCTCGAGAATGCCCGGATATTTGAGATTACAACGACCAGTACATGTCATTCGATTCAGTTCTGAATAATAAGGAATCCTATCTCCTTTTTTATTTTTACCAGAAAAATACGAACTAAAAAATTTGTGTCTCGCTTGATTATTAGTTACTGAGGGGTTAGAAATATATCTTCGCTTAACAGAAAGAAAATAAGCGTTCATTTGATCTTGATCCTTGTGGATCGAACAGGGGCCTAGACTAGCTCTCCAGGGCTCCCCTAATAATATCCATAAATGACTTGTTTTTGGTAAGAGATGAATATTACCATATGTAAATTCAGGGGCATGGTACACATCGGTATTCCAGTGCATTTCGCCCTCTAAGTCAGAATAAATATGTTTTCGAACCTTCTCTTTCAAATTCAAAGTGGATGTTCTCGTGCGAATCTCAGCAATGACTTGTTCTGATTCTACATATTGATCGTTTTGAACTAAAAGAAAACTTTTGGGCGGAATACACACATTGTGTATAATATCTTCACTCTCAATAGTTACATACAAGTCTCTAGAACATAGAAAAGCAGGATGTCCATGACGTGTACGTGTCGGATGAACCAAATCCTCGTTGAATTTGATTTTTCCATTAGAAGGGGCTCGCACATGTTCTGCAGTACCCCCTGTGAATACTCCGCCAGTATGAAAAGTTCTTAATGTTAATTGAGTGCCCGGTTCTCCAATAGATTGACCTGCAATAATACCTACAGCTTCTCCCAATTCGACCAGGTCGTCATGAGCCGGACTTCGGCCATAACATAATTGACAAATCCAAGATGTACTCCTACAAGTAAAGGGGGTTCGAATAGAGATTGGTTGTGCTCTAAAAGTTATGAATCTATTGACAAGTCCAACCCCAATATCTTGATTTCTAGTAGCAATGCATCGCGAACCTATATATATATCATCTGCTAATACACGGCCAATTAATGTTTGGATAAAAATCCTGTCCGCCATCATTCCATTTCGAGGACTTACAGAAATACCTCGAGCGGTGCCACAATCTGTTCGACGTACAACAATGTGTTGCACTACTTCAACAAGTCTGCGCGTGAGATATCCTGCATCTGATGTTCGTATAGCGGTATCCACAACCCCTTTACGGGCTCCGTAGCAAGAAATAATATATTCTGTTAAAGAGAGTCCTTCGCGTAAATTGCTTTGAATGGGCAAATCAATCATTTGCCCTTGGGGATCCGACATTAATCCTCTCATACCTACTAATTGATGTACCTGAGATGCATTTCCTCTGGCTCCCGAAAAAGACATTATATGGACGGGATTAAAAGGATCGGTCATCCGAAAATTAGGATTCATTTCTTGTCGCAAATATTCACTTGTGGCATACCATATCTCGATCGATTGGCGTAATTTTTCTACCGCGTGTACATTCCCATAATGATGGTGTTTTTCCAAAATAAAACTTTGTTGTTCAGCGTCTTGAACTAGCCATCTTTTAGAAGGTATTGTTAAAAGATCATCAATTCCTAATGAAATGGATGCGGCGGTAGCTTGTCGGAAACCCAGAGTCTTTACTTGATCCAGGATATGTGATGTATATCCTATTCCATAGTGATCAATAAATCGACTAATAAGTCGTTTCATGGCAGTTCCGTCTATCACTTTATTGTGAAAGACCTGAGTGGGCCGTTCTGCCATCAGTACCTCCATATTGCGTTGTGCTGAGTAGAATTTTTGACAATGGGTTTGAGTCAGTGATTGGAAAACTTCCTTTTCTAGATCTTGATTCACGTAGAAATTCCGCAATTCTAGTCCTAGTTAACCCGGCGAGATTCGAATTCCCCCTGGCAGCATAGAATTACAACAGCCCTGCCAAAATCCCTGTATGGCTTCTTCTATTTCTCGATAAAGAGAAATATGACCAAGAGTGGTTCGAATATATATATAAAGAATTTCTTTTTTTATACTTCTTACTATTAGATAGTGTCCATAAATCTCATAATAGGTCCCCAAAGATTCATAGTGAATTTCGATAGGAACTTCTCTTGCAGCAATAACACGTTGATCTAGTCGCCATCGCAACCACAAAGGACTACCTAAATTGATTCGTTTTTGCCGATAAGCTCCAATTGCATCATAGGCATTACAAAAAAAGGGTTCTTTTTTTTTTGTATACTTATAGTTATTATCTTCATTTTGATAGTTTCTACTATTACATGGATTATACCTATTTACACAAATACCCCGACGATTTCCACTCGTTAAGACATAGAGTCCACTAAGCATATCTTGAGTTGGTGCAGAAATGGGATCTCCAATAGTTGGAGACAAAAGATTCATATGAGAAAACATAAGTAAACGTGCCTCTGCTTGAGCCTCTAAAGATAAAGGCACATGAACAGCCATTTGATCCCCGTCAAAGTCCGCATTGAAGCCCTTACAAACTAATGGATGTAAACAAATAGCACGCCCTTCCACTAAAATGGGGAGGAATGCCTGTATGCCTAATCTATGCAGAGTAGGCGCTCTATTCAGTAATACAGGATGGTCATCCAGAATTTCCTGAAGTATTTCCCATACAATAGGTTTTTTTTTCCGAATTTGACTCTTAGCAACTCCTATGTTTGAAGCAAGATGTTTTCTAATTAGGTCACGAATTACAAATGCCTGGAAAAGTTCTATTGCAATTTCGCGAGGCAATCCACATCGATGTAATGAAAGTGAAGGGCCTACGACAATCACTGACCGCCCTGAATAATCGACCCGTTTACCAAGCAGAGTCTCGCGAACTCTTCCTTCTTTGCCTTCAATTACATCTGAAAGCGACTTGTAAATTCTATTATGATCATCCCTCATTGGCTGTCCGCAGATTCCATTATCAAGAAGTGCATCCACGGCTTCTTGTAGCAATTTTTCCTGAGATATTATTAATTCTTCTGGCGTAGCTATACTTGTTGTTAATAGATCTGTAAGAGTATTATTCCGATAGATAATTCTTCTATAGATTTCATTAATATCCGAGGTCACTAGTTTATCCTCATCTATATGATAGATTGGTCTCAACTCAGGAGGAAGAACTGGTAATAGACACAAAACCATCCATTTTGGTTCTATATTTGTTCGAATAAAATGCTTAGCCAATTCCATGCGTCTAAGCAAAAAATCTTTTCTTCTTCCAACTTTTCTATCTTCCCATTCATTCCCTGTGGGTTCCTCTTCCTCC